TTTATTTGTAGTGTAGATTGTCTTTTTTTTTATAGGAATTTTCTTGTTGAGACCCTGCAAAATTGATTGAAACCTTAGATTCATACTAGAACCACGATGAGTCAATAAAGCCCCAAGCTAAGCTCGAAGGTTCCTTGAGTAAGAACCATTTGATTATCACTTAGAATTGATGTAATGACTAAAAATCCAGAGAAACATTTGTCCTTTGATTCAAATAACCATAAGCATTTGAAGGAAGAAAAATCCTTCGATCTCGGATTCTAACTATGATTCTAACTATATTGATTGCATTTTTTTTAGTGCGGTCACGAGGTTTGAATAATTAGGTATGAATCATAGTGCTAATGTTTCTTGATCTATTCTATGGATTCCGTGCTCCAGATATTCTAATGAATATCAGACGAGGTGGAACCATCTCTCTCGAGATGAGAGACCATTCTCTATACTATCAATAGGATCAATTTGTCCAAGTCACACACTCATATTCCGGAAATCCCGAAACAAAGGAATTCCACAGGCGAACTACCCTACCAATATATTATATATAGTAATAACTAAATTCATCAGAAATCATAACAAAAATGATGAATTCACTAAGAAAACTTATAAAAGCAGCTATCCTGGCTACGATTCTAGGAACCATCACGTATAGTGGTAGTCAGGTCGAACTACCCTATCAAAAGAGATAGATACTAAAATGGACCTTCACTTCAATCCAACATGAATACACTACACAAACTTTTTAAAACAGCTATTCTGGCTCTGATTATCGGAACCATAACGTATAGTGGTCGTAAATCCAGATATTTGCCGACTGACGTGCCTAGGGTTCAAATTAGTCAAACTCTCGAGATAGAAAATTCTTCGCTGGAAGAAAGATACGAGTCTGACCATTCTTCCATGGAAGAAAGCTCCAACACCGAAGATTCTTCCATGGAAGAAAGCTCCAATCCCGAAGATTCTTCTATGGAGGAAGGATACGATGCTGACTATTCTTCTAGAGAGGACGGATCTGACACCGAAGATTCTTCGATGGAGGAAAGATCCGACTCTTCGATAGAGAAAGGGTACGACGCTGACTATTCTTCGATGGAGGAAGGATCTGACACCGAAGATTCTTCTATAGAGAAAGTATCCGACACCGAAGATTCGTCGATGGTACAAGGATACGAAGTTGCCCAGTCCTCTATGACGGAAGGATCCAACACAGAAGATTCTTCTCTGGCGAAAGGATACGAAGCGGACCTGGAGCAAGGATCTGACACCGAAGATTCTTTTATGGACTAAGCCTAGTATTCTCTGTAGCGCAAGGGTCCTTCTAGCTCTCTATATTTCTAAAATTTATACAGAATAGATGAGGGTTGTTTCCTTGATTCGAGTATAGGATTACGGATTTGAGACTTGAGGCCCCTAAAGCAAGGGGCCTAAACCGAGTTATTTTGGGTTGAAAAATTAAGGCTTCTTGGTTCTTATGGTATAGATCTAATTCATTGAGATTCCGTCCAGTAAAACAGAAGAATTATAAATCTCCAAGAGAATAGATAGAAAAACTGCAAATAAAGCCATTGCGACACCCATCAAAGGAGTGGTTCCCCATCCCGGAGCCACTTTCCCATATTCCGAATTCAACGGTTTTAATAAAGCCCCTACTGTTGTTCGTCGTGGACCAGATCTAGAACTACCCTCAACGGTTTGTGTCGCCATAAATACTTTGTTTTGTTGAGATCTGTTGACTTTGTATACCCTTCCGTTGTAAATAAAGAATCTTATCATAGATCCATTGTAGTCTTGAAATTATCTAATTATGGAAACAGCAACCCTAGTCACCATCTTTCTTTCTGGCTCACTTGTAAGTTTTACCGGGTACGCCTTATATACCGCCTTTGGGCAACCCTCTCAACAACTAAGAGACCCATTCGAGGAACACGGAGACTAGTTGAAGTAATGAGCCTTCCCTATTGGAATTGGGGAGGCTCATTACTTCAATCGCGGCACAATCATTTCACCTTTTTATTTTTAATTGGAACCCTCGGTGGTTCTCGAAAAAAGATAGCGAAAAAAATAATCCCGAGAGTAGAGACTAAGAGGAATGTATAAACCAATGCTTCCATAGATTCGATCGTGGTTTACAATTATAGCTTCCATATCTGCTCATTTGGTGGGATCATCTCCCAGATAAAGTAAAGTAAAGAAAGGGCAAGAGTCAAAAGTCGGTGATCCAAAAATCATGGTTTCTCTACTACCCGGTATTAACTCAAAAAAATAAAATAAAGGAGAAAAAACCAAGGTAATGTTGTATCAGACTACCTGTCTCCTTGTAGTTGGATCTCCAAGTTTTTGGAATGCTCCAAATTCTACTTGAGCATCCAAATCTGGATCAATGCCAGCAAAAACATCTCTGAACAAAGTTCTCGCACCGTGCCAAATGTGCCCGAAAAAGAAAAGCAAAGCAAATGAAACATGGCCAAAAGTAAACCAACCCCTGGGACTGCTACGAAAAACACCATCCGATTTCAAAGTAGCCCGATCTAATTCAAAAATTTCACCCAATTGAGCGCGTCTAGCGTATTTTTTCACAGTAGCAGGATCGCTATAACTAACTCCATTGAGTTCACCACCAAAGAACTCAACAGTTACACCGACTTGTTCGACACTATACTTCGACTCTGCCCTTCGAAAAGGAACGTCGGCTCTCACAATTCCGTCTCCGTCTACCAAAACGACTGGAAATGTTTCAAAAAAAGTAGGCATACGGCGTACAAAAAGCTCGCGGCCTTCTTTTTCTCTAAAGATAGGATGTCCTAGCCATCCAACTGCTATTCCATCCCCATTGTCCATTGAGCCCGCTCGGAATAATCCCCCTTTAGCTGGATTATTTCCGATATAATCATAAAAAGCTAATTTTTCTGGAATTTTAGACCAAGCTTCTGAGAAACTCTGATTTTCGGTTAGGCTAGCGCCAACTCTTCGATATATTTCTTGCTGGAAGTATCCTTGATCCCATTGATACCGGGTGGGCCCAAATAATTCGATTGGGGTCGTTGCGGAACCATACCACATAGTTCCAGCAACAACAAAAGCTGCAAAAAAGACAGCAGCGATACTACTAGAAAGTACAGTTTCAATATTACCCATACGTAATCCTTTGTATAAACGTTGGGGCGGACGGACACTAAGATGAAATAGGCCCGCCAATATACCCAATGTCCCTGCTGCAATATGATGAGAGGCTATTCCTCCTGGAACAAACGGATCAAAACCTTCGACACCCCATGCAGGATTTACAGATTGTACTTTTCCCGTGAGTCCATACGGATCGGACACCCATATTCCAGGACCATACAAACCTGTTACATGAAATGCGCCAAACCCAAAGCAAGCTAGCCCTGAGAGAAATAAATGAATTCCAAAGATCTTGGGCAAATCCAAAGAAGGTTTTCCTGTACGCTCATCACAGAATATTTCTAGATCCCAATACACCCAATGCCAGATAGCGGCCAAGAAGCACAAACCAGAAAATACAATATGTGCCCCGGCCACACCTTCGTAACTCCAAATACCCGGATTCATTATAGTGCCTCCTGCAATACTCCAACCCCCCCACGAATTGGTTATTCCTAAACGAGTCATGAATGGGATAACGAACATACCCTGTCTCCACATCGGATCAAGAACGGGATCAGAGGGATCAAAAACTGCTAATTCGTATAAAGCCATCGACCCGGCCCAACCCGAAACTAGAGCAGTATGCATTATATGGACAGAAAGCAACCGACCAGGATCATTCAATACGACAGTATGAACACGATACCAAGGCAAACCCATGGAAAGACCTCTTTCTAAAAGAAAAATAGACACTATGTAACTTTCTCGCATTGGGAACTAGGGACTTTCCCCTTTCAATGGATTATCTCAAAGCATGGGTAAATATTGAGTCCATTCCCTTGGGAATAACAGACCAATTCTGTTTGTAGGAACAAATAGAAACAGATCTATTCTATACCCGATAAGTATCAATCCGCAATGCAGCATTGGTCTGGGTCTATTTTCTTGGGTCTATTTTCTATGGGCCACTGCTAGGCCTTATTCTATGAACTTTTTAATCTATGGAAAAAAGGAAAACCCGAGCCACTACGAAAAAACGCTTTCGCATATAGAGCGAAGAGACAAGCTCTCGCGCTTTCGTCTAATGCCCGTTGGTATTCCAAAAGTCCCGTTTCTGATTCCTAAAGATGAAGCGGCAACATGGGTGGACATCTAGTGCGACTTGGCATCCATAATGGGTCTTATGGGATTTCCCCATGGTCTTGCCCCATCAAGATAGTCTCTCTTTCTCCCCAAAAAAGTTGAGTAACTGATCAAGAATTGAAAGTTTGAACTCAAAGCCAATAAGTTCAATTGGGAGATTCATATTTCTATTGTCAATTCTATTTTCAAATGGAATAATTTATGGTTGGCTTGGTTAGACCACTAAAATGAAGGATCCAGGCTCCGCTCATAAAATACCCAATTGGTCAAATAGGAATACGTAAAATTCTCCTTTGTATCAGAACATAAAAGATTCCTATTGATTAGACCCTAGAAGTGATTCCAAACCTAAATAAATAAAAAAAAATATATATATATATATATCCCAATCGAGGTTTGATTGGTCGATCTTTACCCGGAGTAGATCCTAAACCTAAAAGAATAGAAGAAGCCCATTCCATAACAAGAAAATGACACCATAATTGTAAATCCAATTTGGAGTTCGATGAAATAAAACTAAACCTCAATGCAAAGTAAATTCGACACGTTTCAAGTTTCATGACTTCTTTTTTGGGGGGAAGTGTACCAAACCTTATTTTTCTTGAAAAATGGAAGAAAATAAAGTATGCTCGGTAGGAGTTAGAAAAATCCTGCTATGAAACAATGAAAAGGGCTAGAATTTCCACATTGCAATTTGTTGAATCGTATGCACCAAAAACATGCGTGTATGGTTCCTAAGGGATACAATTCTGTCCTAATCAATAGACTTCATCGAGAAAGATGCCTTTTTTTATGCCAACCACTTGATTTCGAGATCACGAATAACCTTGTGGGTCTCCTGGTATTTCTCACTAGAGAGGATATGACCCGGAATCAGTTTCTGTTTATACACTGTAGAGGCGGATGGGTATTATGCGGAATGGGTCTCTTTGATATGATGCGAGGTGTACCACCCTATGTCTTTACACTAAGCATAGGGTTGGCCTACTCAATGGGATCCTTGGTCCTGACCGGTGGAGAAAAGGGCGAACGTATAGCATTCCCTCACGGTTAAAGTCGTGCCAATGCATTTTGATTTCTTATTTGAGAGAAAAAAGAAGACTATGCCTTCGCTATATGGAATATGAATCACATACTAAGTAATAGTAGCATGGCACTTCAAACTTGCAAGGCGCAATTATTGTTTTTTCATACGATGAGATTCCGTATCGAGAGAGTGGTATGAAACAAAAAGCATTTCAGATTGGATCTTATCTATCGGGGATCCATTTCCGCGTCACAAACTTTTTTGTTTTCAGACCCTAAGTCCCTTTCCACATTTAGTGTATGAGAGATTTTGAAAATGAAAACAAAACTACGATCATTTCTCCTTAGTTGATTAAAAAAAAAAGAAACTTTGGGATTGCCGAATCGCAAACGAGAAAAATAGATAAAGCACCGGAGCCATCATAGTACTATGCTTAGTATTAATTATTAATATTTTAAAATTCTCCCGACTCGAAGGGAAGGGTGGTAACTAGATCATTGAACAATCCTCGGGTCTTAGAAATTCTAAAATCCTATTTTTATCTTTATTTATTCAGTGGAAAAAACCGAATTCCATCGTAGAGCCGTATGCAATGCGCAAACGATGCCTGTACGGTTGTTCAACTCTCTCTTTTTTTTGTTCTTATAATCTATCCATTACCGTACCTCTTTACTTCGCCAAATCGTGCGAAATAGAGGAATCCGATGAGATTATCATCAGATCATTAGGGTAATGATGCACCAACCTATAAGTTCTTATATTGGGCCCGAAATAGGGGAGGTGTACGGAGAGGGGGATGAATTTCTAACTATACGCAACCACGTCATACATCTTTATACCCAAACAACAGGACACACCTTTGCTGTTATATATAGGGACATACACAGGGATGGTTTCATGTCACCAAAAGAAGCCAAAGATCATGGAATTGTTGATGCGGTAGGACTTGACATGCCATTGGGTAAATGGCAGAAGATGAGGCTTTTTCGTCCGGCTTTGCCTCCGGGTTATGTTTGGGAGTTAGGGGGGAGTTGGCGTAAAGAGGAATCCGATGAGATATCATCAGATCATTAGGGTAATGATGCACCAACCTATTAGTTCTTATATTGGGCCCGAAATAGGGGAGTTGGCGTGAATAATAATTCCAAGAAAAAGACAAGGAATAGGGATGCCTTTGGAATGAAAGACAATTCTGAATCTGATTTATCTAGGAACAAGGAAGCTATAAGTAATGCAACATATACGGTTGCTCTATTCTTTGGGTCCTCTAACCCATCCGTTAACGTATACAATCTCTCTTTTCCTTTGCCAAGTCAAGGATGACGGATGGGGATAAAGTATACCGTTATTCTTTGATGACATGATGACACCCCCTACCGAAATGGAATTCATCAAAGAACAGGGTAACCCCTGGCAGTTATTGCTGGCGACTATAGTTGGGACCCGCCTAGGGATGTTGATCTTGGCCAAAAGTCTCCCTAGGCAAAGAGTTAGCAGAAACGACTTAGCAGAAAAAAAAAGATGGAAAGAATGAATGGCTGGAAGCAACCGTATGCATCTGATTTATCTAGGAACAAGGAAGCTATAAGTAATGCAACATATACGGTTGCTCTATTCTTTGGGTCCTCTAACCCATCCGTTAACGTATACAATCTCTCTTTTCCTTTGCCAAGTCAAGGATGACGGATGGGGATAAAGTATACCGTTATTCTTTGATGACATGATGACACCCCCTACCGAAATGGAATTCATCAAAGAACAGGGTAACCCCTGGCAGTTATTGCTGGCGACTATAGTTGGGACCCGCCTAGGGATGTTGATCTTGGCCAAAAGTCTCCCTAGGCAAAGAGTTAGCAGAAACGACTTAGCAGAAAAAAAAAAGATGGAAAGAATGAATGGCTGGAAGCAACCGTATGCAATGGGCAAAGGATGCCTAGCTATACGGTTGCTCTATTCTTTGGGTCCTCTAACCCATCCGTTAACGTATACAATCTCTCTTTTCCTTTGCCAAGTCAAGGATGACGGATGGGGATAAAGTATACCGTTATTCTTTGATGACATGATGACACCCCCTACCGAAATGGAATTCATCAAAGAACAGGGTAACCCCTGGCAGTTATTGCTGGCGACTATAGTTGGGACCCGCCTAGGGATGTTGATCTTGGCCAAAAGTCTCCCTAGGCAAAGAGTTAGCAGAAACGACTTAGCAGAAAAAAAAAGATGGAAAGAATGAATGGCTGGAAGCAACCGTATGCAATGGGCAAAGGATGCCTAGCTATATGGTTGCTCTATTCTTTGGGTCCTCTAACCCATCCGTTAACGTATACCGTATCTCTTTTCCTGCGCCAAGTCGTACGAAATAAAGAAATACCGACGGATGTGATATCATTATTAACGTATATCATGATTTTAGAATCATCCGGTTAGGATCGATCTAAACCAGCCCATTCTCTATATAATTCAGCATGCCAACTATTAAACAACTTATTAGAAACACAAGACAGCCAATCAGAAATGTCAAAAAAGCCCGCGCTCTTCGGGGATGTCCTCAGCGTCGAGGAACATGTACTAGGGTGTATGTGCGACTCGTTCAGATCATGAACTGAACCAAAAGAAAGGAGACAATTTTTGCAGTATCAAAGATCAGTACCAATGAATAGGATAAAACCAATGAATAAGATAGAGTGGAAGAACGCCATTCACTATCTAAAAAAAAAAACCTTTAATTGTGTATGAAATTTATGGTTTCCATTGGTATAAATCCGATCACCTCAATTGGAGATGAGAAGCAATTCCCCATTGGTAGCAAATGGTTATCCATTAAGCGGGGGAAATCTTATTTAAGAAGCATAAAAATGCTGCTCCTACTCTTGCAAGAACGGACTCACAGGGTCAGCTACCTAACCAACCTTCATAATTAAATGCCGTTACTGTATAGGTAGATCTTATTGTGAAAAGACCTATTACTGGATAATTCATGGGTAGAGCCAAAGAGTGTGAACTATACAAGTTACTAAATAAGGAAGGGGCTCCGGTGTATAGAAAGGACCTCACCGTTTAAAAAGTAACCATAGAAACGATGGAACCCACTATTTTTTATTCATTTATATTTCTTACTAAAATTGACTTTGACTAGTTTTTTGATCAATCTAATTTTTTATATTTTTAATTTCGAGGTGAAATGCCTGGAAAAAATCGTGGTTGGGAAGGTTATCGTAGCAAAAGCCATTGGAATTTTTTTTTTATACATCGGAAGAATCCGTTTTGTTATTAATAGACCTGGAGGGGAGAAAAGAATGACTGAAAGAAAGGAAAGCTATGAGTTATTCATCAAAGTTTCAGTGGATTCAATGACCAGAATTAAACGAGGATATATAGCTCGTAGACGTAGAACAAAAATGCGTCTATTTTCATCAACTTTTCAAGGGGCCCATTCAAGACTTACTCGAACTATGACTCAACAGAAAACGAGAGCTTTGGGTTCTGCTCATAGGGATAGAAGCAGGAAAAAGAGAGATTTTCGCCGTTTGTGGATCACTCGTATAAATGCAGTAATTCGTGAGATTAAGGTATTCCATAGTTATAGTGTATTTATACACAATCTCCACAAGAAGCACTTGCTTCTTAATCGAAAAATACTATCGCAACTCGCTATAGCAAATCGAAATTGTCTTTCCCTGATTACTAATGAGATCATGCATTTTGCAGGGTTAATTTTGCAGGGAGGGGTTTAAACGAAGTTCCCCGGAGAATGAACTCCGGGAAGGTGAAGTATAAATGAATAGGATAAGGTAGTCAAAATGAACGAGCACGAGTCACTAAAAAAAAAATTCTTCGATTCGGATTCTTTTTGGTTTCTTCCGACGTGACAATCCTTGGGTTCTCTCATTTTTCGAACAAAACATCCACCCTAGTTGGATTAAAGATTGGAATTTTGATTCTTTTTCTTCCATTGTGGCCGTAGGCCCATTTTTTTTCTGGTTTTAGGACCTTTTTTATTTTTAGCCCTAGGGGTTGACTTAAATCTTGTTCTTTTCAATGGTTTCTCGTTTTTCTTAAAATAAAGAAAAGGTAACAAAGCTAAAATACGAGCTTGTTTTATAGCAAGCGTCATTAATCGTTGTTGTTTCAAGGTCAATCGATTAACTCGTCTCGATAATAGTTTTCCGTCGTCACTAACAAATCGACTAATTAAACTCATGTTTCTATAATCAATTCGATCCCCTGATCTAATTGTGGGCAAACGCCTACGAACCGATTGCTTGGATTTCGATTTTAGAACGGGTTTCTTGGATTTCAGAAAGGGTCTCTTAGATTTCAGAACGGGTTTCTTGGATTTCAGAAAGGGTCGCTTGGATTTATCCATGGTCTTGAGTCCTTATCTCTAAAATCCTATTTCTGAATTCGAATTTGGGATCCGACCAAAATAGGATTTGATTTGTTTATATATATTATAGGTAATTTGTTCTTGGTACTGGGAAAGGTGGCAGTTCTGTTCAATCTATTTCTTTATTTTCAATCTATTTTTTTATTTCCCCATGAATTGTATGCTTGTAACAATAGGGGCAGAATTTTCTCAATTCCAATCGACTAGGTGTCTTGTGTCGATTCTTTTGAGTAATATATCTGGAAATGCCCGGCGATTCCTTAGTAACATTGTTTCGCACACAACTGGTACATTCCAAAATAACTCTGACTCTTACATCTTTACCCTTGGCCATGAACCTCCTGTGCATTTTGGATTCACTCAACTCTTCTATTTTCAATCCGAAACGAAGAAAAAAAAAAGGAAAAAAATAGAAGTGGCTAAACCAAAATCTGATTAGGAACGATTTCGAGCGTAATATTCAAAAGTAATACAATGATTTTTAACTCTCAATTTTTTTGAATCCCAATAGAGTAGTTCATTAAAGTATCTTGTATGATTTTGTTACCCTAGACCTATTATTTCTAGTTAGTCCCTCTATGAATTTGAGCCTAATCGCAAGTTTCGCCGAGGTTGAATCCACTTTGATCCTTTTTCTGTCCTCCTTTCTTTATCCTAAAAAATGGAAAAATAAGAAAACAAAGAACGAGAGAGAGGAAGAGGTATTAGTCCCCGATAATTTATTGTATCGCTAATCTTCTTCATCCCTTCCCATGTCAATAACTAGAATGAAAAAAGGGGAATGTCAATGCATCCGGGAAGAAACGATTGATCTCTATCAATAGACCTGCTAAAGACCCGAACCATAGAGTACTTAGCACAGGGGCCGCGGAGAGATATGTTTTTAGATCTCGCATTGAAAATTCTCCTTCTTTATTGAAATACATATATGATCAGATGCATAGGTCGTTAAGAATCGCTTGTATTTTAGTTGTACGCGGAATCCCTAACAAAAACGGAAAAGGACCTAGTCAATAACACTAAGATTTCCCTTTCCTTAAAACGAAAAAGGGCTGAGTATTGTATTACTGATCAGTATTCATTTATTTATACGTGAGGTTTCATATTTCTCTATTTCCCATCTATCTATAGAATCGAATTCTTTTAGTATTAATATGTATGCATATAATTCTTTCTATTTATAAAATTTTATAGGTTCTATGTGTTCTATGAGACCAAAAAGAAGAAATGGCAAGATAGATTGTAATGAGGAACTAATGATGTGGAAAACAAGACAGAGATTTTATACAATGACACTGTATACCAATTGAAAGGGATGTAGCGCAGTTTGGTAGCGCGTTTGTTTTGGGTACAAAATGTCACGGGTTCAAATCCTGTCATCCCTACCTATTCTTTCTCGTATGGGCAGTAACGAAAGATCCGTTGAGATCGATTGAATTTGGACATACGGAATCTTTCCGGTTCTGATATTATATATACACGGTCTGGGAGGTACAAAAAGAGGTACAAAAAAATCCTTTTCTTTGCGGTCTTATGCATGGTGATAAGAAAGCGCTCTTAGTTCAGTTCGGTAGAACGTGGGTCTCCAAAACCCGATGTCGTGGGTTCAAATCCTACAGAGCGCGATTCTGTTCTTCTTAAGTCAGAGTGAACTAACTTCACTAACTTGAACAGCAACCTGAATTAACCCACTCCTTTTTTGAGTCTGCAGGAGGTCAATAAAAAAATGAGATGTTAATGTTACTTAATCAAAGATCCAACTGATCACTGCGTCTATACTGTAAATATGCAGTTACGAATAATCCAACCAAAGTAATCGGAATTAGACCTAACACGATTCCAAATAGTAAAACTTCAATCATTTCGATTTATTTGAAAAGGTAAAAAGAGAGAGGGAATATCTATCCTTAAATATTCATATGAATTGCCCACGAATCTCATCAAACAAAAATTGACAATTACTGTGGAAAGACACTCTAGAATCTGCGGAAACATTTCTTTTTATATTTTATACCAGAATTGTTCATTCAATTCATTTCAAATAAGTCGTATCTTGCTCAGACCAATAAATAGAGCCGGGGTTATAGTTGACGCCACCAATAGAAAGCCGAAATAACTAGTTATAGTAGGCATGAAGGAGCTAAAGGAGATACGTTCTTTTTATCTTTTTATACATATGGTTCTAAAACACTTACCTAAGTTTCCACTTTTGAAAGATAGGAGGATAGGAAAAAATACCAATTGAGAAAATCTGTTCCAATTTCAGTTTGATTCATCAGTCAGTCTGGGGGGCCCTAACAAAGATAGAGCGGGATAAAAAAAGGATGGATTGATCATCCTGGGACATTTACCGATTCCCCGATTGCAAATCAACAGATTCATTCAGCAACTTCTGAGTAAAGGACTAGGAATAATAACTTTGTCGCGGAATTTCATTCAATTCACAAATGAAACTCACTTTGAATCGCTATGGAATAAAATTCGCAAATCGTTTCGATTTTGATCATTTCTTTTTCAACTGTATCAAATCGAGTTTCCCTTTTGGAACAAACGACGTTATAACACCTTTTACCTGATTCAAGTAAGTAGTAGGTTCTTGAATTACACATAATATCTCGAATGAGAAAAATAATAATAATAACACGATTGCTCTAAGAAAGAAAATCTTTCTTTTCTATTTGATTTTTGGACAACTATAAGACTACTAATTCTATTATCTTTTCTTTTTAGGTTCGGCATTTTTTCTTTCCATATTGTGGAGTCTCATCGGTCAAGAAGGAACCCTTGGCCCTAATGAAGCAATGGTTGCATCAGGAAGGTGGATTGTTAAACTATTGT